TCAGCAATCCGAATCAATATTTATCCGGTACCCTATCTATGTCAAATCAAAAAATAAAGGCAAAAAGGACCAGAGCAATCTTGTATCAGACTACTCTTCTTGTAGTTGGATCTCCAAGTTTTTGGAATGCCCCAAATTCTACTTGAGCATCCAAATCTGGGTCAATCCCAGCAAAGACATCTCTGAACAAGGTTCTAGCACCATGCCAAATGTGTCCGAAGAAGAAGAGCAAAGCAAACGAAGCATGCCCAAAAGTAAACCAACCCCTTGGACTGCTACGAAAAACCCCATCGGATTTCAAAGTAGCACGATCTAATTCAAAAATTTCACCCAATTGAGCACGTCTAGCATATTTTTTCACAGTAGCAGGATCACTATAACTGACTCCATTAAGTTCACCGCCATAGAACTCAATGGTTACGCCGACCTGTTCAACACTATACTTCGATTCTGCTCTTCGAAAAGGAACATCGGCTCTAACAATTCCGTCTCCGTCTACCAAAACAACCGGAAATGTTTCAAAAAAAGTCGGCATACGGCGTACAAAAAGTTCGCGCCCTTCTTTATCTCTAAAAATTGGGTGTCCTAACCACCCAACAGCTATTCCATCCCCGTTGTCCATGGAACCCGCTCTGAATAATCCACCTTTTGCGGGATTATTACCGATGTAATCATAAAAAGCTAATTTTTCAGGAATTTTAGACCAAGCTTCTGATAAACTTTGATTTTCGGCTAGCCCGGCACCAACTCTTCGATATATTTCTTGCTGGAAGTATCCCTGATCCCATTGATAACGAGTGGGCCCAAATAATTCAATCGGGGTAGTTGCTGAACCATACCACATAGTTCCAGCAACAACAAAAGCTGCAAAAAAGACAGCAGCGATACTACTCGAAAGGACGGTTTCAATATTTCCCATACGTAATCCTTTGTATAGACGTTGGGGTGGACGAACACTAAGATGGAATAGGCCCGCTAATATGCCCAATGTACCTGCTGCAATATGATGAGAGGCTATTCCGCCCGGAACAAAAGGATCAAACCCTTCGACACCCCACGCAGGATTTACAGGTTGTACCCTTCCGGTTAATCCATAAGGATCGGATACCCATATTCCCGGGCCATACAATCCTGTTACATGAAATGCGCCAAAACCAAAGCAACCCAACCCTGCGAGAAATAAATGAATTCCAAAAATCTTCGGCAAATCCAAAGAAGGTTTTCCTGTACGTTCATCACAAAATATTTCTAGATCCCAATACACCCAATGCCAGATAGCAGCTAAGAAGCACAATCCAGAAAACACAATATGTGCTCCGGCCACACCTTCGTAACTCCAAATACCCGGATTCGTTATAGTCCCTCCTGTGATACTCCAACCCCCCCATGAATTGGTTATTCCTAAACGAGTCATGAAGGGTATAACGAACATACCTTGTCTCCACATTGGATCAAGAACAGGATCAGAGGGATCAAAAACTGCTAATTCGTATAGGGCCATTGAACCGGCCCAACCAGCAACTAGAGCTGTATGCATTATATGAACAGAAAGCAAACGACCGGGATCATTCAATACAACGGTATGAACACGATACCAAGGCAAACCCATGGAAATACCCCTTTATCAACGAAAAATAGACACTATGTAACTTTATTGCACTGAAAAAAACTATGCTATGGACCTCCCCTTTTGAGGGGATTATCTTGGCGAAAGGATTAATATTTGGTCTATTCTTTTAGTAATAATGGAACAATTCTATTCTATTCGTAGGAACAAAAAGAAGCAGATCTATTCTATACTCGATAAGTACCAATACGCAATGGTGGATGGGAATTGATCCTATTTTATATGAGTAAAGGTATACATATTTGTTCATCATTCAAAAGACCTATTCGGAAGAATTTTCCTTTATTCATTCATTCTGTCTTCCTTTTTTAGGAACTTATTCAATCTATGTATAAAATATGCTAAAAGATAAAATCTGATAAAGGCCCATCTTATTTATTAAGACAATAAACCCGTTGTTACGCTTCCACATCAAAGTGAGCTATAGTACTTAATTCTTTTTTCTTTGCTTTAATGCCTATTGGTGTTCCAAAAGTACCTTTTCGAAGTCCTGGAGAGGAAGATGCATCGTGGGTTGACGTATAGTGCGACTTGTCAGATATATTGGGTCATATGGTATTTCCCCGTTCTCTCCCCCGATCGAGATATCCTCTCTTTCGCCCAAGACGGATTGATTAAATTATCAAAAATTTGGAGCGTGAAGTGCAATTAGAGCTATTTTTGGGGGGGTATCCAGATTAATATTATCAATTAGAATAATTTATGGTTTTCTTGGTTGTACTAATAAAATGAAGTATCCAGGCTCCGCTTAGAAAAAACTCAATTTGGAATCTATCTATTCTATGATTACTACTTGTATCATATTCTATTTATAAATAGCATTGATATAAAACTGTTAATCAATCGAGTAATATGATGAATACGTTGGTTGAATATTTGGTTAAAACCATGAAATAAATTGAAAAAAAAGAAGTCGTAGCAAAAAGACATGCTATTGGTGCATTTGTCCTATATGTGCAAATCCAAATCGGGCAGATCTTTACTCGGAGTAGAGCATAAACCTAAAAGAATTGAAGAAGACCATTCGGGAACAAGAAAATGACATCGCAATTTAAATTTTATCTCGATGAAACAATACATCAATGAAAAGTTAGTTCGATAAATTTAAAATTTAATGAATTGGTTTTTTATTTATTGAAATTTATAGTATAGATAAACGACCGCGGACCAAAGGACAAAACTCATCTTTCTTGCAAAATGGAAGGGAAGAAAAAGCCCCTTCATTAGAAGTTAGAAAGAGTCCTCTAAAGAAGGCTAGAATCTAAACATTGATTCTTTTTTTCGCTATTTTTTTTGAACCGTATGCATCAAAAGGTGCCCGTACGGTTCTTAAGGGATACAATTTTATCCTAATCAACCGACTTTATCGAGAAAGATTACTTTTTTTAGGCCAAGAGGTTGATAGCGAGATCTCGAATCAACTTATTGGTCTTATGGTATATCTCAGTATAGAGGATGATACCAAGGATCTGTATTTATTTATAAACTCTCCCGGTGGATGGGTAATACCCGGAGTAGCTATTTATGATACTATGCAATTTGTGCGACCAGATGTACAGACAATATGCATGGGATTAGCCGCTTCAATGGGATCCTTTATTCTGGTGGGAGGAGAAATTACCAAACGTCTAGCATTCCCTCACGCTCGGCGCCAATGAGTTTTTTTTTTTTTGAGACAAAAAAGAAAACTATGCCTTCGCCATATAAAATATGAATATTAAGTAATAATAGCATGGCACTTTGAATTCGATATGAGAATTTTTTTTTCTTGGTTTTTTTCTAAACCATTAGATTATGTATCGAAAGAGTAGTATGAGATAAAAGGCATTTCCGATTTTAGCTGATTTATCGGAGGCCTCTTTCAGCGTCACAAACTTTTTTGTTTTCACGACGGAAGGCTCTTAACAATATTTCTGTTATGAAAGAATACGAAATATTTATTTTTATAAATAGGAAAAAAAAGAAACTTTGGGATTGCTGAATAACAAACGAAATAATAAAGCAACGGAACCATCATAGTATTTTTAAATTACTAAAAAAAAAGGAAGGTTATTGGATCATTTACTGCTCTGGGTCTGATAGATCCTCTATTGTCGATTCCTTCCTTCGATGGAAGGTAAAAATGAATTCCATTGTGGAGCCGTATGCAATGCACAAAGGATGCCTGTACGGTTGTTAATCCTATCTTTTTTCTGACTCATCATGATCATGCGAGATAGAGAAAACCATTTATTAAATCATCAGGGTAATGATCCATCAACCTGCTAGTTCTTTTTATGAGGCACAAACGGGAGAATTTATCCTGGAAGCGGAAGAACTACTGAAGCTGCGCGAAACCATCACAAGGGTTTATGTACAAAGAACAGGCAAACCCTTATGGGTTGTATCCGAAGACATGGAAAGGGATGTTTTTATGTCAGCAACAGAAGCCCAAGCTCATGGAATTGTTGATCTTGTAGCGGTTGAATAAAAAATAGCAGGGATTTCACGCAAAAATCCGAAATTTTAGATTTTATCTTCTTACCGGGGGTTAATATAATATTTTCTATTACTATTAATACTATTAAGATAGAAGTAATTCATAATCATCCGGTTAGGATTGATCTAAACCAACTCATTATGTATACAATTCAACATGCCAACTATTAAACAACTTATTAGAAACACAAGACAGCCAATCAGAAATGTCACCAAATCGCCCGCCCTTCGGGGATGCCCTCAGCGTCGAGGAACATGTACTAGGGTGTATGTGCGACTCGTTCAGACCATGGACCGGGACAAAAGAAAGTACAAAATTTTTCCCGTATCAGTGATCAGTACCAGTGAATAGGATAGAATGAATGGAAGAACTCCGTTCACTACCTAAAAATAAATAAAAAAGATTTATCGTATCCTTTTATTGTGTATCAAATTTATGGTTTCTATTGGTGCAAATCCAATCACCTCAATTTTAGATGAGAAAGAATTCCCCATTGGTAACAAATGCTTATCCATTAAGCAGAGGAAATCCTATTTAACAGAAAGATTATGGCCTTATTCTTCCAAGAACGGACTAAGAGGGTCAGCTACCCAACTAATCTTCATAATTAAATACCGTTACTGTATAGGTGGATCTCGTTGTGAAAGACCGATTACTAGCTAATTCATGGGTAGAGCCAAAGAGGGTGAACTGTACAAGTTAACAATAACATTGATGAAATAAAAGAAGGAGCTCCGGTGTATAGAGAGGACCTCACCGTTTAAGAAGTAACCATAGAAACGAAGGAACCCACTATTTCTTTATCCATTTCTATTTTGATTTATTTACTCTATTTTTGATACCTAGTATCAATACAATTTCGTATTTTAAAGTGACTAGAACAAAAAAAGAAATCGTGGTCGGGAAGGTTATAGTAGCAAAAGCCATTGGAATTTTTATTTTATACATTGGAAAAATACGTTTTGTTATTAATAGACTAGGAAAGGAGAAAGGAATAACTGAAAGAAAGGAAATCAATTAGTTATTCATCAAAGTTTCATTTATTCAATGACTAGAATTAAACGAGGATATATAGCTCGGAGACGTAGAACAAAAATGCGTTTATTTGCATCAAGCTTTCAAGGGGCTCATTCAAGACTTACTCGAACTATTACTCAACAGAAAATAAGAGCTTTGGCTTCAGCTTATCGGGATAGAGGTAGGCAAAAAAGAAATTTTCGACATTTGTGGATCGCTCGAATAAATGCAGTAATTCGATATAATAATAATAAGGTATACTACAGTTATAGTAGATTCATACACAATCTGTACAAGAGGCAGTTGCTTCTTAATCGTAAAATACTTGCCCAAATCGCTATATTAAATAGGAATTGTCTTTATATGATTTCCAATGAGATCATAAAATAAGAAGATTGGAAAGAATCCAGCGCAATGCTTAAAATGGAGTTTTCTGGAGAATGAACTCCAAGAAGGTAGAGTAGAAATTGATAAAATATGATAATATGATAAAGTGGTCAAAATGAGCAAATATGTTCAATAAAAAAAAGATTTATTCTTCTTCCCCTATTCTTTTTTTTCTTACGACACGACAATAAAATCTAGATTTTCGGATTTTTCGAACAAAGCATCAACCCGCGGTTGAGTTTGGATTATAATTTGAATTCAATTGAAGAGTAAGCCTATTTATTCCTGGTTCTAAGACCAATAGTTCTAGTGGTCGACTCGCTTGTTTCAAATTGTTTCTCATTATTAAGAAAAGGTAACAAAGATAAAATACGAGCTTGTTTTATAGCAATAGTAATTAAGCGTTGCTGTTTTAAGGTCAATCTATTTACCCGTCTAGATAATATTTTTCCTTGTTCACTAATAAATCGACTAATTAAACTCATGTTTCTATAATCAATTCGATCCCCCGATTGAATCGGGGGCAAACGCCTACGAAAAGATCGTTTGGATTTAAGAAGGAGTCGCTTGGATTTATCCATGGTTTGTTTATTCCTTATCCCGAAAATCCTATTTCGATCAGATCTAAAATGATTTAGAATTAAGAAATAGGATTTGGTTTGTTTATATTTAAATCTAAAATATGTCTAATATATGTAATTTTTCATCTTCCTTGGATTGGAAAAGGGTGACACACAGACGATCGGTTCGATCTATTTCTTTATCTCCCCATGAATCGTATGTTTGTAACAACGGGGACAGAATTTTCTCAATTCCAATCGACTAGGCGTATTGTGTCGATTCTTTTGAGTAATATATCTGGAAATCCCCATTGATTCCTTATTAACACCGTTTCGAACACAACGAGTACATTCCAAAATAACTGTTACTCGGGCATCTTTACCCTTGGCCATGAACCTCCCTTGGATTTTTGATTCACGCAACTCTTCCATTTTCCGATCCAAAATGAAGAAAAGAAGAAAGAAAAAAAGAGAAGTTGGTAACTCGAAATAAAATTATGAAAGATTTCGTTGCAATCAAATACAGTAATACAATGATTTCTAAATTTAGAATCGCAGTACAGTTTTTCATTTAAGTATCTTGTATGATATTGTTGCCCTAACCATCACATTTTCATTTCCGTTCTCACTCTTTTATTAATTCAATTGGAACCCGGCACCGAGTCCGAGTTTGACTGAGGTTGAATCCACTTTTATTCTTTCTCTTTTCTAACTTATTCTAAGTCTAAAAACTCTAAAAAAAAGAAGGGGAAGGGGATTAGTCACAGATATTTGATTGTTTTTCTAATCTTCTTCACCCCTTCCCAAGTCAATAACTAGAATTAAAAAAATGGGAATACCAACGCATCTGGGAATAAACGATTGATCTCTATTAATAGACCCGCTAAAGACCCGAACCATAGAGTACTTATTACCGGTGCCACGGAGAGATATGTTTTTAGATCTCGCATTTAAAACCCTCCTACTTTATAGTAATTTGTAATACATAATGGTATTACATACCATCAGATGTATATATAGTTAATAACCACTTGTATTGTCCGTGGAATTCCTAATTCAAATTGAACTGTACAACAGTTCAATTCGGTAGATATTCCCTTTTTTATTAAAAAAAATATGTCGCTTTCCGCCCCCCCAAATATTCATTTTTCTTTACGGCGGATTTCATATTTATTATTTCATACGTATATAAGTCTTTTTATTATATTTTATATATGTTATATGATATGAGACAAAAAAGAAGAAATGGCAAGATAATTTGTGTATACCAATGGAGGAAATAAATAAAAAATGTGGAAAACAAGACAGGGATTCTCTACAATGACACTGTAGACCAATTGAAAGGGATGTAGCGCAGCTTGGTAGCGCGTTTGTTTTGGGTACAAAATGTCACGGGTTCAAATCCTGTCATCCCTACCTATTACTTATCT